ACGAAAAGTACAAGCAACTACGAAAACTAGAACAACCAACCCCCTAACATAATTCGAACGGCCGCTTTCTCGACGTTATAGAACTATATAAAGAAATATAACAAGTGTGCGATGGACCCAGCATCAGTAGCACCACTACTAGCAGCATCAGCAGCACCAATAACAAACAGCAATAGACCCATACTAACAACCACCATAGAGAGATAGATAGGGCGCACTCCCAACCTGAACTAGGAGCTACTAATCTCAATCACCAACACCGAGAGCGAACTCTACGTGGAATAAAACCTTAAGTATTCTTTGTGCAAGACCGCTTTCATTGGGGAAATCCTTCTCGTCAATCTCTACCCTTGGTAAATTGCCTTCTCCCTTTTTTTTTCGTAGCCTCGCGTAATATCTGCTCTTGCGTGCTCGTAGGCTCCCTTTGGAAGACTTTGAGCATATAAGGCGCGAACCGCTCCATTGTAGGAGGTTTTTTGTCGGGTTCCGGAAACCACATTATGATTGGCCAGGCCGCGACATCCATGGCCTCCCTGGATTCGCATCTCCATACGTGAATATGCCCGTGTTCCTTCCCAGGTTTCCTTTCTTCTTGATCAAGGAATTTCAGAAGGCTAGTAGGGCTCCTCCCATCTTATGCCCCTAAGGTCCTGGCGCAAAAAGGCAACCCGCCCCGATTCCGCTTTTGTAGGGGAACTAATGCAAAGTGGAATAGTAGGAGAGGCTTCCCTTCCAAGGAGGCCTCCGCTACATCAATGGTATTGAAAAAGTTCCCCCCCTCTGAGACCTTCAAGAGGTTCTTTTTCCTTAGCAGGACAGCCCTCTCCCCAGCCTCTGAAAGAAAGAGTCAATTTCCACAAAGGCCCAGCCTATACTGCCACTTTATGTAAGCCCGGGCATCCAGAGAGAAGAGCCTTCCCCTACATGAGTGAGCAAGAATAATGATGAAGTCGGTGCTGCCCCATGCCAGCATTTGACCGACCCGCCTATTCATGCATCCGTAGAGAGTACAAAGTCACCTCTGTTCTTCTAGCTTGAGAGGTCCTTTGTGTAGTAAAGAAAAAGTACGCGAGGTACCCAATAGTGTGATTCTTCCGAATCGAGGAAGCGCCTAGGAATCTTGTCGACCAAAACAGGGGTCTTTTTTGGACCTTTTCATGAAGCCCGAGTCGCCCTTAGTAGTAATCCAAGCCAGCAGGATGAAAGAAAACGAGAACTCGGGGTTGGAGTCAGATTCTGAAGTAGATAAGTTGTTCCGCATCCGTCCTACTATTTGTAACATGTACCCTCTCCGTATTTGGAATCTTACGTCAGGAAAAGGGAATTTGAATCAAACTTCAGGTAGGGTTTATTATTGTAAGACGGCCGGTAATGAGCAGTTTCCAGAACAAAAGGAAAACTAAACCGACCCATCTAAGGTACAACCTTTTGATCACGTTGAATCGAGCTCAAAAGAGCCTGCTGTCACTCGAGAAGTGGTGCAAGAAAGATTGAGAATGCTATTCGATTGTCAAGCCCTTCTTGTGGCCAGGAAAGGAGTGGCGGAAGGTTACAATTGGTATGTTTGGCTTTTGAACAAAAATGCATCAACATACACTGCGAAAGATCGGATTAAGCAAGCCTTCAGCGAATGGCAAGAAAGCGAAATCCAGGTTTCATTCCATAAGGCTTGGGCTTCGGTTTGTAAACTGATTCTTCAACTCGACCTGGCTCCCTTATCTTGAGGTTCGAGCCCCCTGGACGAAGTCATTCAGCTTGGCCGGTCTAGGAAAAGGAAGAAAGATAATAGAAAGACTCTACCTGGGCCAATCGTAGATCACAGTCAAACTGAGCAGCAGCCAAGCCAAGGTCTTTCTCTCCCTCAATCTATAATTGCGAAGAGAAATCAGGGACTGGTCTGAAGTATGATCCCATCGTCGAGAGAGCATGCCTTTCATTCGTATGAACGCTTGCGTCAGCTCTACTCCGATCTCGTGGTCGTGAGAGAGATGAAAACAACGATCGGAGAAAGGTGCGTCGATCATTTCTATCAATATGGAGAGGAAGACGAATATGACATTGAAGACCTAAGGGAGGTCTATTTCCTGCTTGATTGGCTGTCATGCCAGTTCTGCTTTCAAAGACCACTAAAGAAAAAGAATCGAGTCCTCTATGGACTGTCTAAGACAACGAAGTTTAAAATCCACATGCTTTCCTCGGTCTTGAGAATCTTTTTTGCAGGCCCCATTGACTAAGAAGGGGGCAGGCTTTCAGCGGCGCAGATGATTACTTCGATCTCTGACTTTTTGATCTGACCAAGGGGGATCATGATGCTGATGACCCATTTGGAGAGAGAGAGGAGGGCCTGCGCTTTGAGAACACCGTGCTTAAGATCTTAGATGGAAGGTCTTTTTGGCTCGATTCAGAAGGGGAAGCTATTCTCGATGCAGCAAGCAACGCAGAATCCGCAGAGGATTCCTCGATGATACATCAAGTGACGCAGGGTCAAGTGTGCTCCACGTCGGAAGTGAATCCGATTATATTGCCATTTAAAGGGCCTTCCCTTCTCCTTCCATGGCTTATGCCTTTGATTCGTAATGCCCTAAGGAGCTAACAATCTTCCTTTAAGTGATAAGCCTGTTGCCGTAGTAGTCTAAGGAGTCGTATCTTATAACCAGTAGTTGGCCCAGGTCCAATATGGAAAGGTCTGAGGAGTCTATCTCTTGCCTAGATCTGAATCTCTCTTTCCCGGTTAGAGTCTCTTTATTGAACACAAGACAAGGTCAAGCGAGAGAAGGAAAGCTAATAAGAAAAGCAAGTTTTCACCCAGCCAGGGTTCTTTCCCTAGATAATGAAATAGAAAACCCGAGCAGGGCTATGGAATATGGTCCAGCCGAGCAAATAGTTTCCGTTGATCCTGTTTCAAAGTAATCTGTCTCAATCAGCTTTCCAGCAGGATAATATAGCTCCTTTTTTTTTGTAGAGGAAATGGGGCTAGGGCAATCTCAGAGTCCCTTAATTGGGTTTGAAAGGATTGGCATTTCTGCTTACCTTGGATAGGGTTAGAGGGCCATTGATCAATCCTGTTCAAGATAGTTCTATGGAGTTTGTTTGCCTAATACAATAGGAGTGACATAATACAAGTTGAAGGCTAAGCCATAGGCCTAATCCCTAGGGTTCCTCCAGCCATATTTCCAGTATACCCTTTTTCTTTTCCAGTTGGGGTGCTAGTTAGTTGATCTAATATCCCCTCTTAGTCTAAAGAGTCAGTCACAGCTTCAGTTTATCCCTGAGTGGAAGTGGGCGTTCACAGTTTTCCAAGCTCATCTAATCTTTCTGTTTTCGAGCCGATTGTTGAAGTAATAAGCTTCGTCCCTGTCCTTGTCAGTTCAGTAGCTAAAGCCACTCTTCGCTTTACTTGAGTAGCTTCGCCCCTGGAGATCTATCTAGTTTCATTTCCGTTCTTCTTGCTTGAAGTTCTATTACATTTAGTTCAATTCCATCTCTTGGGAGGTCTCTTACAGCCTGTTTCCTTTGAAGTTGGCATTGAATAAGTTGGCAAAGAGAAGCCGGCTGTCTCTTTTTCTCAGCCAATGAGAAAGCATGTGGTGGTAAAGCCTGTGAGAATTAGATGAGACTTCTTAATCCAGTTTGAAAGCCTCCAAGTCTCCTTTACTGGGGGTGAGACAATCCATCCTGTTCTTGCATCTAGTTCCATTGCAGGCATTGCTAGTTACACTTTTTTTATGGGTCCAATGAGGGAATACTCATATACGAGCTGTCCATACAAAGCAATCAATGGATAATGGATAGAGTCGAAAGGAATAGGTAAGGTAGGGTCATAGGGCCGGAAGCGGGAGAAGGGATAAGTGCACTTCAAGCTGTAAGTGAAGGAAGTAAGGCCACTCGCTCTGTAAGGGCAGCTAGGCTCACTAATCTAGAAAATCTTTTCTTGTTGCGTGCACGTGTAGCAGTCATAGCTTGGTTACCGCAGTAACCTCCTTCTGTTCTGTAAGCTTTCAGCTGATAATCCATCTTGTGCCTGGAAATGAACTCCAGCTAGCCTAGCTATATGCTTAAGACATTATTACGGGAATAAGCCAGCTCGTGATTGGATTCGGTATTGAAATGGTCTTCCTCTGAAAGTATGGCTACACTAGCTCCAATTCCTCTGTTGGAGCCGGCTTTTGTAATAGCTAGAAGTTCGTAGGTCAAACCAAAAGCGTTATCGGAATAGGGCATATGTACTTTCTGATCTCATCCGTATTCCGCGTTTTATGGCCTTTGATTTTGACTCGTAGGCTTAATCCTTGCACCCTGTTGGATCGCGCTCCTTCCATAAAAAAAGCTCTTTGTTCGCGCTTCTCGAATGCGATATGGGAAGATCTGCGCCCAGAACTGCGATTTGTTGACTCAGTTCGAGACTGAAAGAGGGCAAACTCTCCTGACCTCGACCTTTCCTAAGTTGCGACACGGATTGGAAAGCTTCCATATAGAGAATTGGTTACTACAATCTCTTTTAGGGTTGCCTTTTTCTAAGCCAGATCGCTTCCAGCTTTAGAGATTTGATAGCTTGCGTGGCTCGGAGAAGACACTCGAAACAGGAAACGCGCATAAGAAAACGTTGTTTTCGGGGTAGCTCCGAGACTCTTTGACTTTCAAAAACGAATCCACTATTAGAATGCCACGACGAGTGTGCTTTTCTGGCGTCTTTGACCGTCCTCGTTTCGTGTGCCATCTTTGAGAAAGACCAAAGCGATCTTGCTCGTGATTCAGATAGTCGAATTACAGATTGATCCAGCAAGATGGGAAAGTCTTAGGAATTCTTAAGTGAAGATGTAGCACAGATAGAAAGCAAAGCCATCTGACACAGGCTGGGCTTGAAGGCTACGATCCAGCTCTGTTGCGATAGTTCGTTTCTTTGCTTTGTAGGACCATTGTTGGCATGAATAGTAACAATCTTTCCCTTTATAATGAACTTTATTTTCTGATGTAAGCTTGAAGGAACTCCTCCGGTGACGTGAATCCAAGGTCTTCCTAGCAAGAAGTTGTAAGCTGACGGGATTTCCATCACTTGAAATTTCATAGAGAAGGTTATTGGGCCTATCTCCACAGGCATTTCGATTTCCCCCATAACTTCTCTACGGGATCCGTCGAAGGCCCGGACAATCATATTACTGCTTTGGAGGTACTCCAGCAACAGCGAATGAAGCGCCACCTCCAGGGTCAAGTCCCAATGCTCTTGATCCATCTTCTCCAGATTCTGTTTCCCTGCCCGGCAATCTAGGTATTCCACTCCCAGTGACCTTCGCTATTGCACTCCTTTCCACCGAAGCTCGAGCCTTCTCCTGCTTTCTTCCAGGCGGACCAGCTCCGGAACCTGGACTCTCACTCCTGGTGCTCCCTGGCCATGGTTCCCCGCAGCCCCTCACCACTCCAGTCACTCGATCGTCAATACTTATTTAATATGGATGCCCGAACCCACCTTCCGGCATCAACGAATGGAGGTACTCACTCGGTTCCTCGAACCAAGCTTCTCACCCCAGGTCTCCTCCACCAGCTGGATCCGGTCCAATGCAATCCATTTGTCTCTCGAGGACCATCTCCACTTTTGCGAGCCTGGTCCCCCTCACTCATCGCTCGCCTTGCTTCTACTACTGCACTGACCGGAGGAAAGGTTATTGAGACCGATACCGGCTACCGTGTTCTCAATCGCCGAACGGTCCCGCCTTGCTTGCTTGTTTGATTAGTTGTTTACGTGATTGCCTAAAGTGACTAACCGAGATAGCAGGTTTACATAATGAATCTTAGTTGATCAAAGAAAGCACCTCGCTTCCTCACTAGTTGGATCAGAAACTAAACCACTGGGCAACCGGGGTTACGCCAAGTTTAAGTCTGCGTCACTCTCCTTTCCCAGTGGCGAAACTTTAACAGCGGAATGGTCATTCTGACAGGGAGAAAGTATGATACCAACTTTTGAGGCAACTTCATACCTCGGATGGTTACTTAACTAAGTGATCAGCCAGTATGAAAGAAAGGCAGGTCCAGAAGACGGCTTTGATTCGAGATCCTGTTCCCACCAAAGCCTGGCCGACCACTTCTGCTTTACCTATTGGTTCTCGACTCCTTCATGGGATGTGTCTTGGTCCAACCCGATGATTCTGGTCAAAGAGAACAAGCTATCTACTACCTTAGCAAGAAGTTCAATGACTGCGAGACTCGGTACTACCCTCTGGAACGAACTTGTTGCGCACTCACATGGGCAGCCCACAGACTACATGCTCGCTGCAACTACATTCCTCATAGCCAGAATGAATCCACTCAAGTACATCTTCGAAAAGTCCGCACTCACAGGACTAGCATAGCTCCCCCTTCTATGACTAGGTAAGACCCTTTTCTTCTCTTCCTCATTGGTAAGGACAATGAGAGGCTCAGAGTCCTCTCTTTTCTTTGTTTGAATTTCGTCTTGCTTCTTTCCACACACTGAGACTTTGCTTGCCTTTGCCCATTCCAATGAAATCAGTCTACCGAAAGCCCTTGTTGTCTGATCAATCCCACTAGCAGCTTCAATAGTGGGCTGACTCACTGTATACTCTTCTTTTCTTCATTCCATTCATTCCCCTTTGCTTCTTTATCCATCCAAGCATTGAGTGATCAAAGAATCTCTCCTTGAAGCTCTTCGAATTCTGACTCACCTTCCTCATTCGCATTAGAGCATTAGAGTATGAATATAAGCAAGCTTTCTTATTCGAAAAAGAGCTCAACGAAGTTCCGTCGGCCTTCTCTCATCTCTTAATTAAGATATTTCGAAATCGAGAATCGTGAGACTCGCCCAACCTAGTAAAGGGGCTTGAATCGGTATTTTGTTTAGGGATAAACCCTACTAAGGAAAGGATGAGATATAGCATTAACTCCACTTGTTGGTATTCGTTGGGACGCATGCTTGGCTAAGAGTTATAACTACTCTAGTTGAGACTGCTGCTAGCTTTCCAGCTACTGGATCACTAAAAGCTAATAATAGGGATCAAAACCTCCTAGCTTGATATAACCTTATGAGTGGTAGTTCTACGATTTGAATGTGTTAAGCATAAAACTCGCCTTAGTTCTTAGCCTGGATCCAACTCCTCTATGCGTTTTCCTTCTCCCTCTCTTTTTCGATATGGCAATCAGACCTAACGGAACAAAGCCTTTATAAGATAGGATACCTGGATAGTAGTGGGACCTCTTGCTCTTAGATTCCTCCTTCGTGTAGTAAGGAAAGGAATAGGTAGGTATTATGAGTCTTAGAGTCCTGCCTTCTATCTTCTTTCTTCCCTTGATTGATAGCTAGGAAGCCAACTCCCATGGCAGGTTTTAATTCCTGTAGGAGGAGGTCTCCCTTACTGTGTTTGTAGATGAGTTGAGTAAGTCCTCCCAGCTTCTTCTATGCCCTAGCTCCTAAGGGTGGTCGTAGATCAGGGAGAAAGACTGCTTCTTCCATTATTAGTTAGAAAAGAAGCCCTTACGCTCCTACCTATAGACAGCAGGGACCTCGCTTCACTAGCCTTATGAAACTACCAGTCAATGAAGGAAATGAAGCTACTTACTAACAGGGGAAAGGAGATATTAATACCAGTAAGATCGGTTAGCTACACGGCCACCACTCCAGAAGCGGAACTGGAGTACGGCCCACATGCATGAACTCCTGAGACAAAGCTCGGCGAGCAAGATCCCTAGAAGGGAAAGCAATGAGGAACAAAGCAAAGCCAGGAGCAGTTATCTTGATTCTTCAGTTGACCCCGTGCTGAATGAGCAGATCGATGAGAAGGACGATTTGAGAGCGAATCTTCTTCGGTAGGAAGAAGAAGCCGAGCTGGCATGAAGGAAAGCGGTGAGAAGGCATGAGCAAGGGAGCTCTTGAGAGAGCGACCGATCGTTGTTTGCCTTACCTATGATGCAAGAAAGATCGGATTGCGTAACAAGAGCGAGATGCGTGCAACGAGAAAAGGCGAACGAGTGACACTCAATATGGAAATAGACTGGTCAACTCCCTCGAACTTAGATATTCTAAAGCCCCTGCCGCATTTAGATCACACCACTAGGGTCAATGACTATATAGCCACGTCAGGCTTTCAAAAGGATCTCTCTTTCTTTCTCAGGTTATTCATCGGTATCTGTCTAAGCCCAGGCAGTCAAAGTGCCGAAGCACTCTTCTCTATCTGTTGAAATCTATCTTGATCGACTTCAGGTAGTGGATGAAGGAGTACGGCTTGTATTGTAAGAGTAGGGACCTTTGATGTCCCAATCGAAGAAGGGAAGGGGATGCATCAAGGCAAGCGAAGGATAGACCGTGTACAAGCGTTAAGAGTCCTTTTTCTCCTAGGGTTAAGGAACATAGTGTAGTTGGAAGGTAGAAAGCAAGCTAGCATAGCAAGGCAGCAATCACATAGCTCAATTTAGTGCGAACAAGAACAAAAGCACAAAGCTAAGCAAGAATGGAATTCCTTTGCTTTTGGGCATTGCATCAATAAAGTTTAGGTCGTTGGGTGTGAGCATCAAAGGTCAAGTCCAAGGATGGTAATGCTCACTCATTCATATGGGTGAGGAGCGCGGACTAGCCACGGGGCTTGGATACGCTTTCCCGATCGGATCACGGATGGTATCTGCCCACGGCATTTTGCCTTTTGAAGCCCCTCTCAATGCCCTGTTATCCATCCGATGCATTCTTTCATCTACAGTAGGCATTGAACCTGCTTTACACCGCTTTGATTCCCCTCAATCGATCAATGACTCAAGACTTAGTGAAAGGAAGCACTTCATTCAACATATATGTTATAAGACTATGGTCTTGGTTGAAGGTTGAAAGCTCCATAGCCAATAGTCTACTAAGGCCGGTGACCTACTTCATAGAAGTACTTTTAGCAGCCCGTTATCACTATCTCACTACACGCTTTCCCCTCGACTTTGAACCTATCCGTTGGTTCTGATTTATATATGTTATTATGCACTCGATCTCCTATGCCCCCTCCTTTATAGCTCGAAAGAAAGGCCATCACTTTGTTGTTACTGCTTGAAGGGATCCTCGGGACGGTTGGAAAGACGCTTGTCTTAGCGACTACTCAGGACAGGCTGAGATCCATAGTATGATAAATCAGTTAAAGTCTTCGCTCTCATCCCGTTAGCACACCTTCTTTATCTATGAAAGCCCCTGGGATTATTGAACGTAAATCTGTTTTATTATACCGAAAGCGCATATCAAGCGTGTATTCTTCCTCGTGTAGCTTCCCGACGTTATTACCACGATCCCTCTCCCTCTTTTGAATTCCGAACCGAAAGCTCAAGTAGCTTAGGTACGAATAATACACGTAGAAAAGCCTTAATATATGTCATATTCATCAATATGAAAGGTAAAAAGGCAATGGAAATTCTTTGATTTTCTCCTATTGTTGGGACCCCCTGCAGTACCAATGACTAGTCACTGTAATAGTGGGAGCCAAAATACCTGTGATTCTATCATCATGCTCTTACTTCAGCGCTAGCGAGTGGGGATAGGAAGATTGCACCTGCGCTCGCTACGGGTGGGAGTGAATCTGCTTTTTAACATCCTGCTACGCCTGCTACTTAATATATTCCTAGTTATCTATAAGTTTTCAAGCCACTATCCCGTACAAATCCTGTTCCAGAGCCATATCCCATTGGAGATCAAGTGTCCATAGACCCAGATAAAGATGAAGTTATAAAGCCATAGCCCCGCCCCGTAGCTTCATAGTTGTTGAATTTTCCCCTCGGTAAATTAGGTCAACTAGATCCGCTACTACTAGCGCTTCAGGTAGATCAACTGCGGAACCTGCTGCTTTTACTCGATCTTCAGAATCTCGGTCAAATGCCTATGCCTTCGATCTTGATGCGCTTCGATCCTGGCATGGAGTATAAGATTATGCCTTCCCACCTTCGATTCATTTTTTCACGCCCTTCTATCCGGACGGGATATTTACATGCTTCGATGACATTGTGATCTTTACGCCATCCTTTATACGCTTGGATGAAATCTCAACGCACTTTCACTTGCTTTGTCTCTTACACTTATTATGCCCACAAAGGCCTGATCTATCCATGCAAAGATACAACGGTACGATGCTATCCCCTTAGCCTGCAAATGGAACCGGAGAATCTGGCATCGGCTCTCGCTCTAGTGAAACGTGATGGTTGTGGGACTTACTAAGATGCGGGGTGATTCACTGAAATGGGTTAAACTAGCGGGAATGCTACTTGAACCGGACCGGGTCATCAACTCAAACTGCTGTGAGTAGCACTGCTACGGACTATATGGAAAAGAAGGGAGAAGGAATGAATGGGAATAAGGATGGGCAGGAATCGGGATAGGTCAGGGCGTAAGGCCAACTTCACTACAGCCGAATGCCTATTGAAAGGTGGATCTAATGTATATCCAACTTCACCGACGCGGGCTGATGAAGCGCTGGCTTTCAGTTGAAGCTCCTGGCCTATTGGTTGATGAAAGGGTTCCTGTTGGTGGAGTTCCTGCCCTTGGCCTTGGTTCCCGTCTCGCATGCCAGCAAGTATTCTAGAAAGAATGACTTGGTTTCGTGTAGCTACTATAGCCCCTCTCACCTTTCTAGCCTGCCTTGTGTTGCTAGGAAATGGCTAAGCCTAGAGATACCAGAAGATCTAGCCTAGTTTTGACTGCCACTTCATGTCACACCAGAGGACACCCTCGAGTGACACCATCACGGAATGTTAGACCAGCAGAGACCGGAATGTAACCTGACAACGCTGCTACAACTCTTCTAGCTCTTCAAGGGAGGAAGACAAACCCTCATGACCCATTTCATTTAGTAGATGGCTAGATCCCATCCCCTTGCGGAAACCCCTGGGAAAGAGAGAGAAAAGGAGGAGCGTCCGATCTTGCGCCATGAAGACAAAGACTTGTTTGCTGATCTTGGGAGGGTTCGGGTGAAGTGGTCGAAGGCAAGACTTGAATCAAATGAGGGTTGTAGGCCCGCATGTGATTCAGATTAAGACCCAATTTGTATAAGAGGTGTGAAACTCAAGATGAAGATACAGGAAAGTGGCAAAATAAGTGATCTATATTCAGGGTGTCGGGAGATAACCCCATCATTGAAGATCTGGCCTAGACCCCTTCTCGGACTGAGCGGGTAAGGGAGTAGCTTGCTCTTTCGTATAGTGTTCGATTCCGAGGAGCTAAGAAGTTAGGCATTGCTTGCTAAAGTGAGGCCAGTGCCCGGATATCCCGATCTGCCGAGTAACCCCTCAACTCTCGATTCGGCTTTCCGGGTGACCTCTGCTCTGTTTCATTCTAGTGAATCGCTGAGACCGGGACGCGTAAGTAATGGGTGTAAGTCAAGGATTCTACTAAGGGCAAGACTTGTCTTTGGCTCCTCTGCTCTTGCCTGAATTTGATGGAGAGATGGGCAATCAACCTTTCAAATCCAGAAGACGATTCTGAAGCCGATTAGCAGCCGATTGGAAGAGATCCCCTGTTGGGTATTGAATCCAACCATTGTCACAAGATAAACCTATAGTCGCATGATAGACCTCAACTCTCGCATGGGAGATGAACCCCATTAGTCTAGGGTTCCTGTTGTCAGTTAGAAAAGAGAAGGGAAAAGACCTCTCATTGTGGTTTGACTTCTGAAGAGAAAGAGCCACTTTTTCTCCTCCTTCTCTTGTTAAGCGGCTAGTGTCACAGAGCAAGCCCTTAGGGTGCAACACCTATTATTACGAAAGGCTGTTCAAGAAGATAGGTTGTTTGACGGATTCAAAATCAAGCAGCTGACCTAGTTTCATTGGTTTCGGGATGCCTCTCGTCTTGCTTGCGTCTGCTTTTCCTTCTTCTGGATTAGCACATTCATCAGCTTTTCAATCATAGAATTCGCTTTTTTTTGGGTGAGACTTCCTTCGATAAAGGGCAGGGAAAGCAAGCTACAAGAGCAGAGGGAAGGGCCTCCGCTTACAGTTATAGTCTATCCTTGCTTGCCCCTATAGGAGAAAATGAAAATGCAGAAATTGAGCGAAGTCCTGCATGAAAATGGTATCCACTCTCCTCGTGTGATTCTTTTACTACCACAATAGCGTTACTCTCGAAGACCCCTCTTATCCTATCCTCTGAAAGATAAGCCAGGAAAAATGGGTTTGGAGATCAGAGAGAGGTTCCGTAAGGAGAGAGAAAAAGTCCCTCTTGTGCTTCCAAAGGTAGGGAAAGCAGCCGAGATATAGAGAGCAGTTCTCTCGGTCAAGTGGCTTAGATCACAGAGTTTGCGTTCACGTTGATAGCCCGGGTTCAGTTCAAGCTGCTTTGCTTAGAGACGGAATCGTAACTTTGAATCAAATCTCTTTCTTTCCTTTCGTTTCCAGCTTCGGATAGAAAAAAAGAAAAAGCTATAAAGGATAGGGGGCAAGGCCGGCTTCGGGCAACTAGGTGGTGAAGAACCAGAGCCAGCAGCAGCCCCTATTGCGTACGTAAGGGCTATTAAGCACCGCTAGAAGCATAACCAGATCCTTTTTCGAGGTCAGAGACAAGAGCAATAGTCTATTCTGTTGAATAAGCAGTTGAGCTAGTCGATTCATATCCTTATCGGGAACCACCACCACCAGCAGTAGTAGATCCCACAGGACTCACTCTTCTTTGTGGATAGCTCGAATCGCTCTTTTTTAATGAAAAATACGCGGTTTCCGGGATCGATGTGCCTCTATCCTAGCTGCTAGTAGGAAGTTGGAGCTTTCTTCTCTTTGGGAGCGGGAAGGGGGTGAGTACGAGAGACAACGAGGGCAAAGGCACCTGAAGAAGGAGCAATGCTATCAGCAACAACATATAGCAGTGACGCCCAGTATTCCATAGTCCTGTAAGCCGTTGATTCAGGTGTTTATCCTGAAGCTTTCTCTCCTGCAGGAATAAATGATGCAATGCAGAGGCTAGGATAGCTGGAGCAGGGGTGGTGCGGATCCAAATCCGTTGAACCAGCAAAGAATTAAGGCAGCACGGGCTGGGGTGGTCCAGCAACAGCGGATGTTGATATCACCGCATCGTATAGCCACAGTTGATTAAGCAGTGGATTCAGTAGATTCTGCGTGCGAAAGTAGACTTTGCACCTTGCGCACCATACGAAGCTCCATTCGGATTACTGGGGACTAGTTTGATTTTCGTTTCCGCGGATTTTTTAGCCCGCCCGCCAACCGGCCGAACATGAGCCCGGATTCGTCTCAATAGCTCTCCGAACCAGTGCGAGTGCGTAGGGATCGGAATGAAGCGTAAATAGGTGGGTTCGGGCAGAAGTTAGTTAGTTATCGATCGATCATTGAGAACTAGTCTCCAAGTTTCGAGATGCAGAGGTTCAAGCATTCAGTCCCATCTATTGGTCCAGAGCCAGTGGACCGAGCTGAGATAGCAGCAGCCAGCATGGCTGGAGCGGGGGAATGATAAGAAGATGAAGCAGCAGTCGCGGTTGAATCAATACCATCAATAGGAGTTTGAGTTGCTCGAGCAAGAAGTAGCGAGCGCATCTTGTGGTTCACCCCGAACCATACAAGATCGGCAGATGTAAAGACGGCTAGAGAGGGGACGGGTTACCCCACTCATGATTCAAACTAGTATCCGTTTCACTTTGGATACCAAAGCCTTTATTCCTTTCAGTTCAAGACCCGGGGTGCTATACGCAAAATTCGAAGGTAGGGTTGATCGACGACAATTACTTGTTCTAAGTGGGAAGGTTTTCATATGCATGCATTTCATAGCCCCAGCCAAGCGAATCTAATACTTAGCGGGAAAGATTGAAATTTCATTTCGAAACAACAACTCTCGTTCGGTTACAAATCCGAGATTTTGACTGGGGAGATCATAGCAGACGAGACCCGATCCCAGGTTTCTCTCCTTCGCCTGGTAGTTCTATGTTCCGTATCCAATAGTCCCACCCAGCTACTATCATCGAAGGGAGGGGTGCAAGGCTTCGTTCGAATAGGTACGTTTAATGATCCACGCCTTCTGGTTCCGGTTGAATAGTTGTTGCCTCGTCGAATAGCTGGTTTTCCTGATCAAACTAGAGGTTACCCAGCTCGAATATTCCAGTCGAATAGGGCAGCAGCCAAAGTGGAGTAGCCAGGGATCCAAGCGGAGTAGCCTAGCGATTATCTCAGTGGAATAGCGCATTTGAGGGGATCCGTCGATTAGCCAAACCGAGCGGCCTAGCCCAGGTAAGTAGCATTCAAATGTTCCATAGCATGGGGCATACGAGAGTCAGGGGAGGAACATCTTCATCCGCTATATGCTTAACACACGAGGTGTCGAAGTGATACCTGAAACACTCACCTACTCCACGAAACCCAAATCTTCCTCGTCTTTAATGCGTTAAGACCGTTGCTGGAGGCATCATTGTCTAATTCCGCTCTTTCCTCTCTCCCGCGCCAACCACTTGTTGAAAATACACCAAATAAGCCAATGCGTCATCTCAGCTTCCTACTCAAAGTTCAGTAGCACCACCAATAGTCCAATCTGGCTTTCAACCTCAACCTCAAGGTGATACTCTTGCTCCCGCATTAACTGATTCGAGCACTGAGCAACAATCTCCAGTGACTTATAGGTGTTATACGGCATCTCCATCACCACCTTCGTCATATAAGATACGTCGCGAAAAGTCCACTCGTGTGTCTGTTCCCCCTGCTCGCTTGTCTGATTATCATTGTGACTACAGTATCTCCCATCTCTTGCCCAGGTCTCGCTTTAGTGTTCGACATCCTATTGAGTGAGAAGTTTGTTTCGTATGATGCTTTTCCAGTCGAACATGTTGCTTATGTTTCAGAATGTTCTCAAGATATTGAGCCTACCCGCTTTGAAGAAGCTGCAATGGAGAATCAATGGATGTTAGCCATGTCTGAAGAAGTGAATGCCATGCACAAAAACAAGACATGGGAATTGGTACCTCCTCCTTCAGATAAACATGTTGTTGGTTGCAAATTGGTTTACAAGAGAAAATGAAAATCAGATAGATCAGTTGACAGGAGGCAACTTTGCTCAACTTAAAATCATGGTTTAGTTTCATTCAGGAAGGAATTGTCTTTTTCCTATTCTTATTGGAAACACAACACCTCCAGCGTAGGGAGAGCCCGAAACAAAATGACCAGGTTCCGTTTCTGTTTCTATGATTGAGATTCACCACTATTATGAGAAAGGGGAGATAGGCTTCCTTGGTCCTACTTACCTTACTTAGGGAAGACAACGTTGAGCTGTAAGTACATGTTGGAGAGTGCAAAGCACCAGAGAAAAAACCCATCTTCCTTGATAGGGGGAACTCTCTCTTATTGTCTTGCTAGCTTGCAACCATACCATCTTACAGACCCTACAATCGGGACTTCCTTCCTTCACCTTCAAGGGAGAGTGCGGGGCCTTGAAGAAATCCTCTAGGCTAACATCCGGAGACATAGCTACCTTCGAATACCAGTGAACGTACTTTAACCACTGGTTAACCCAACCCCTTAACACTGTATACTCTGTGAACACCTCCGCATTAGGATGCAGGAAGCAATCCGACGGAGCAAGCGTAAGGTCACGAGGAACCATCACCGATCTCAAATACGAGATCAGAGCGCCCCTAATGTACGGGTCGAGCTGTAACCCTCTCCCCAACCACCACTCAAGATGATTTGAGAAGAGTTGAATACATAATCCACATCCGTTCCGTCCGGTTAGACCGTCGGGTCTGGAGCGTTGATAAAGCGCGATAGCCGACACCCCCTATCCGGGGGGCTAACGTAGAGAACCTCTTTATAGAGTACTTCTCCCGAAGCACAAATAGAGAATGAGGATTCTAAAATCCCTTCAGAGCCATGATCGATCCAGGCAGAGAGCTAAGCGAGGGGGAAAGAGGATATGAGAGTCGTTTTCGGCCATAGGTGCTCATAGAAATAGGCCGGTCACCGATGTGGAGTAGTTCCCTTCTTCACAAGTATGAGAGTTCCTATTGAAAGACAATAAGCCGTCAACAGTGCCGTCTAGCGCCTTTTAGGCTTAGAAAGTCCCTCGTCCTAGAGCTGATAGAAGTCCAAAAATAGTATTTGGACTTAGTCAATTCGCCGATTCGGGTTTTTAATGGACGTGTCACGCCTTGAACGCATGAAGAAAGCTGTCAAGCATTGAATGAAGGAAGGTTTGAAGGAGGCAGGCAGGCTCGGGCAAGGTTGGATCAATCGGGCAAGGACAAGTGAAGGAAGCAAAGCCATAGCACGAGAGCCTTCGCCGTTTTGTTTTCTTTCGAGGGAGCGCTCAAGCCGAGACTCTTATATGTCAATAGAGAGAGCAGATTCAGAAAGAAAGCGAGTCATTAGTTTTCTAGTCTGTAATCTTGTAAAAGAGGGTTTCACCTCAACTAGGCTACGGGTTGTTATTCTGGTAGACATAACCCGAACGCCGCGCAACCCAGATCACTCTAGACTTTTTACACTTGCTCAATTTCGAAAGCGAATTCGGAAACTTTGGAATGGGAGCAAAGCCTGACGAACCAATCTCGATAGTAAGCATTGGGCGGGCTTAGAAGGTTTCCCCAAATCCCACGTATGAAGCGGAAGCACCCGGTTTACGAATCAATCAACCGAAACATAGACCCTTTCCCCTGAGCTAGTTTTAGCTCTAGCTAACCGCCCTGATAGCTTACAATCTAGTACAGGTTCTAGGTTGAAAGAATCAATGGTATGCCTATGCCTGCTCAGGTTCAATGTGACTCTAAGGCACTTGTTGATGCGCTACTACTATCAGTTCGACTTTAGCAGTTAGGATTTATTTGACTTAGCCGTGCCTGCCTGACCTCAGTTAGGGAAGAAATGGAGATGCAATATGCTTAACACATTCAATTAGCAACCGTTCTGCCTTCACGCAGGACTGAAATTGCAGTCAGTCTGGCCATTCATCGTTGACTGGCTGCCGCACCAACGACTGGATTTTTCGATTTCTTTATCTTTATCTTGCTTTTAGCGCAGGAATGCCTGCCCGAAGCCACTATCACCTATGCAGCGGCCATCGCCTACCCTAATGCTCCTGCTCCGAACCTTACTGCTGGCTTTTTGCTTTCTTGTTTGCTATGCGCCAGCTAGCAGAATGCTTTACCGAATGCGCCAACCAACCGGAGGTGCCGGGCCTACGTGTGCCAACTCCAACTAGGAAACTACTACCGCTTGGGCCTAAGCTCCTGAACCACCCGTTGTGCCATCCAGCTCTACCAATAAGAGAGACGAAAGGACGGAAAGACCGATACGAACAAGCGGAGCACTATCCTCACTTGTTGAAGCTCAGTTCAGTAACACAATCAGAGTGACCGCTGCTAAACCCTGTGATTTACAACTACCCTCACTAATGTCGGGATATCCGGTCCCACTATGAAAAGATGAGAGAAGATTTCCTTGTGTTTTCTTCTTTTTGGATTGCTGAAATCGCTCCTTTTTAAGCGAAAAGGTGAAGTGAGAATAGTCAGGAGAAATCCTGTGAGATCGCCTGCATCTTTTGTCCGATGCTTCGCGCGAAACCAATCCCTGGGTGTGACGGTACGTGTTACCAATCATTCTTGCTGGAGAGATGCTCAAGCCCGGATCTCTTTATTAAGAAAAGATAGGACATATAAAGTCAAGGCTAAATGGAAGAAGGAAATCGCTTACGGCTAAGGAAGGAAGCACATCTTACGGAAACCTAACTTTAGTGATATAAAAGCCGTGGATGATAGGATAGTTCTTTTATAAGGTGATTCAATAAAGTGCCAAAAAAGCATCAAACTTGCTCTTTCCCTCTTATATCAAAGGGCTTTTTCGATGCAAAAGCGGTCAAATGGGCTCCAAAAGCCTCACTTCAGTAGCTCGGAACGAGGAGAACTGGAGGATGAGCGGTGAGAAGCGGTCAAAGCAGTAGCAAAGGAAAGCGAAAGGGTGGCAGAAGAGTCAACTCTCTCAGAGCTAGCTGGCGGGCAAAGAACCTATGACTTCTTGCCTATCCTCAACAGGTAGGGAAAGCAAAGCAAGCTGACAAGCATTCGAAGGCAAGAAGAGCTAGATAGAGGCAGTAGGCAAGGGAAGTCTGAAGGCAGAAGCTTTAAGAACCAGATAGGGGAGAGGGCCACCCTATTCAATCCTTCTCATGTCTTTTATGGACTAGATAAGTCTGCTCTTCGATAATGCGAATCCGGCTAATATGATCTTTCCGCTGTCCGATGACTAACCTGGCGCAAAAGGATCGGTCCTTCACTTCAAGCCAGTAAATAGGTCCTGTCCTGATATTGAGTCAACCCCGCTAACCGCCCTTGTCTTACTCCTTCTCTTCCCCCAAGAAAACAAGCAATTTCTTTCACTAAATAGGGTTACGTCAACGGATCGTTCACTGAGGTAAATAGGACTAAAAGTCCGATCAGCCTATCTGAATCCAAAAAGTCCGCCCATGGGATTGAGTTTGTTGAAGTTACTAAGCAGAATCTAGTGGTCTTCCAGCTTCCCAAGTTATTTAGCTTTCGCGTCCGTACTACCCGATTTATTCTATTGAGAGATCCCCCTCTGGCCTCTTTCTATCTAAAGTAGGAAGTAAGTTCGCTTTCCCCGAGGGAGCGTCTTTGTTCTAGGCACCCAGGGCTAAGGTCTCGTGCTCCTAGTCCCCGAGGAAGAGAAGAATAGGGTCTTCCCTAGTCATAGAAGGGGGAGCTATGCTAGTCCTGAGAGTCCGTATTTGGTCCACTAATTGATCTATCTCCGAGTGACTTATAAAGAAGAGGGACCTATCCAAGTCCACCAATTCTTGTGTACCATACTAGTCTCGTATCCTAGGATTATTAGGATTCTGCTTTTCACATGCATTCTACGTTCAAAATGGTCTACTCTCATTGAGTTGAGGTAGCCCCTTCTATCCCGACATTGAGGTAACCCCGCTAACTTAACTCCGACGACAGGCAACCGCATCCCGATTGGGATGATAAAGGGGGACTTGAAGGACAATGGGCGAAAGCCCGATCCAGCAATATAAATATCGCGTGAATAAGAGTGAAGGTCTATAGACTCTCTCTTTCCAAGGTCACTCTCACTAGAAGTAGGAGCAGTAGGACATCTTAGTGAACAACCGATTCTGTGAAACAATAAGTTGTTAACCGAGCAGGAACCTACTCTCTTCCCTTCAAATAGCGTAATATAAGGGGGTCTGTTTAATATAGTATGCTCTGTATACCATACCACTGTACCATATTCTCTTTCCTTGCGAATATGTTAATCTGGGAAGCCAACCAAGGCCGAGGCCATTCAACCGCTATCCTATGGACCGAGCTTCCTGTAGTTAAAGAGAGATAAGGCATGCTCCCTCAGAAGACTATTGAGCCTAAAAGAAAGAGCCCATTACGGGAGCGAAAAAGCAAATAGAAAAGTCTTTTAACAGAAGGGAAACCCCCTGTCCTGTGACTGAGCTCCGAAGTCTTTCATTCATCCCTTCCCATTGATACCATTAGGGCAGGGTTTTACCTTCCAGATCCGGCTATCCGGTCCCAGTATGAAAAGATTCCCGATTTACTCTATGGAGAGATTGATCGTTTCTGCTGCTTGCCACTCCGAAGTTTAGGATTTAGTTTCCTCCGATTGATTGAGTCGGTGGAGAAGTGAGCTGATCTCGCCTTTGTTGATCCGGTTGAAGAGAGTTATCACGATGTAGCAGGGGGTCCTCCAGTCTATGACCTACCGTTTTCTTTGCAGTACGCCTAGGATAAAAAAGACAGGTGGCATAGCGATCCCTACCAATACGACTGGACACCGCATCTCGTCCTCATTCCTCTACTAAAAGCGGTATGCTTGCGAAGACCATTTCTGGTCTATCCGTGTTAATGAAATCCATCCCGTGAAACAAAGGAGAGTTCATTCGTGGGGTAAATTTAAATAAAGAGAGACTAGCCATAAATGAATGGAATAAGGGCAGCTTTCAATGGCCTTTATGATAAGCCAGTCCCACAGTAAGAGGAAGGAAGGAGAAAAGGAAGAAAGAAAGGAGATGGACCCCAAGTTACCACCAAATGAGATTGATTGAGCTATGGATGCACTACCTGGGTCGGAGCAAGCAATAAGGTCGCTTGGATCGGACCTATTAAATGGATTTTTTATCGAATGAAACATACCCTTTCTGATAGGTTATCTATGATTGCCGGGTGGTGATTCAATAGATCCAGGTAGGTTTAGATGCCAGTCAGAGCTGGGCGGGCTGTGATACTCGGGATGGGATACTTGGTCAGATATCAGTTATAGAAAACAGCCTGATTCTACATTCTTTGCTAATAAAATGGCTACGGAACTCAACTTCTGGTTGTTTAGGTGGCTAGGTTTCATTTTGATAAAAAATACGAAAGAAATAGTAAGCCTTCTGAATGCAACAAATGGCCCATTTAGTCAGAAGAGTGGTGAGACCTTACGTTCACCTAACCATGAGGGAAATACTTAAAGAAGTAATAAGTCAATATCTCAAAAGCCATAGAAGACTTCCGCTTAATGGAGCTCCTTTACTTGAACTGTGGAGGATGTGCGTAGCATTATTAGCTAGCTGGTGGAAATTCCTCAGAGTGAGAAATGAGCTATCCAATACAATAATTTGATTTGACTTTTTAGCAGCCCCTGTTATCTCCATCTCCTTACTTGGAAGACCAAAGGCCAGCAAAGGCTGATCTAAGCATATCTTTTCTCAAGCTTGGTGAAACGGGTGCTCCTCATATACCCAAACCGTGAAAAAACAATCTCTTATGATACTTTTTCAGATGAGGAAGGGATAAGGCCCTAAAGATGGAAGAAGAGCAGGTAGAGGCGCGAAATAGAAGGATGAGGCACTTGCTTCAAGACCGTTCCCTCGTGATTTGAAATTGGGATCCATAAGGATGTGCCATCAGGAACGGCGGGATACACCACATTTGATGGATCTGATCCACACAGTAAATAGGCCAGGGAAATGGTTCTAAATACTGCAAAAATAGTTGCATCCATCGTCTGCTGACAAGGAGCTAGCTAGGAGATCCTGACCCGTGAGGGGCCCTTTTAAAGATCTCGCAACAGGGAATGTGTTGCCCAGAATCTTATCAACGTACATTATGAAATCTCATATTCGGGATCCGTCCGGAGGAGATTGACCCTTCCCCAAGTCAGTCCGGTTAGGCATGCTCTGATCCATCTTTCTGTCCAATTCGATTCTAGACATATAACTCCGAAAAAAGGGAGAATACCTCTTTTCTGTAAGGCTTTCTTTTCATGCGGAATGTTCTGCTTTGAGTTTGCGTTAAATGGTGTCAGGGAACCTGTTCCAAACTAGTTTCGCTTCCCTCTTTTTAATCAGCTCACCGATTCGTCATAAAAGACCGATGGAAAACACCTGAATTGTAGATTCAGACTCTACAGTCAGTATAGTATAGCACGCGGAAAGGGGTTCCACCACTTCCCTGTAGAGATAGAGAGAACTAAATCCTCACTTTTCTTTTTTGTTTCCATAGGCCTTGCACAACCTATTATTTCGATTTCTGTAAACTCTAAGCTTGTGGGGTGGGAAAGACAGGTTCGACTTGCAGTTCCTGCGATTTCGTCGTGCCATTCAGATCCATTTTCATACCAAATGCTACTGGTGCTTATTTGACTTGGACTGGAAGGAATGTCCTCAATACCTAGATTCGACATTTGAAACGACCCTCTTCTGCAACATTTAGCACACCAGGAAACCCTAACTTCCTATTCTTCACTGAGCTCGTGAGTCACCCTTTTCATCGTACTACCGGCCTCTGTTTATTTCAACATCTCTCTGGCTCCCGAGACTTTCCTTGCTTATCTCACTCTCATCCAACTGATCAATGCAATTGGAGGAGAATCGCTTGCCCATCTTCTTCCTTACCTCACTGAAAGGGCTTCCCCCAAGTAAGGATAGATAGTGAAACCTTGAGGTTTAGGACTCGCTATGAACTTCTTTCCCTCGTCATAGATAGGGAAAGTCCTTCCTCTCCTAAGGTCAGGTTTTTATTACTTAGATAGGGTTATCTCAATCTTTGATCTGTCCTTGGGGCCAATGAGGCTAAAGAGTTCGAAATCTTATCTTATCCTCTACCTTCTTTCAGGCAATCCAATCTATCTTAAAGTGCATCTTTTCTTCTTTTAGACAAGTCTAGTAGGGAAGAAAATGGTTGACGCAAGCATGGTCCCTCAAGCATGAGCGGGAATGAAAGAACCCCGCCTTATGAGGAAAGGGTAGAAACCTGGAAAGGTGAAGGCCCAATAGGAGAGGCAGTCGAGCGATTACATAGCAAATCCAACCGTGAGGGTCCGTAAGGAGTCAAGATCAAGCAAGTAAAGGAAAGCGAAAGTAGCCAACAAAAAGACAAGGAATAAAACGGAAGGATTAAGGTAGCGAAGGATCGAAAAGAAAGAATCCGTGGGGACATGTCTTATCGCTCCTTGATCATGGAAAAGAGATAGGGCACGCAAGAAAGACGGCTCAAGATCAACAATAAAGGCATGTGGGTCATCCAACCCTTTCTCGTACCTCTAACACCGAACCTAATCGAAGAGGACCTAAAAGAGACCTAGGCTAAAAGATCGACTGACGAAATAGATCGCCCTTTGGAAGAAGACAGAGAAGGAGAGTCAATCGAATAAGTCAAGGAGGGAAGGTCTCACATTAGATTAGAGGGAGAAAATAGGGCTAGTGAGTCAAGAAGGACAAAGAAAGTGGGTAGGGCTATCAGGATTTAGAACCAGAAAGAAAAAGAAAGAAGGAGTCTCAGTTTCAATCAAATAGCTAAGAATCTAACAGACAAGACAGAAGGAAGAGGCTTTGCCGTGGGTTCAGGGCTAGGAGAGGCATCCTATGTCTTAAAAATAAAGAAAACTTTCGATCAACAAGGTTTGGTTTGTCACAAGAAATCCCTTGCTATTTAGATGTTGTTCTGTTCTGAGTCGATTCAATATGTTGACTTGTAAACAACCCGGAAACTCCTGGTTGTCGGGATACAAAGTTATCGGAAGCCTTATGCCAAAAGACTGATGAAGAAAAAGAGGATGTCTAGAATAACTTATGCTCATCTTGATTCGAAAAGGGGGAAGCTTGATGTATGCCATGTTATGTACCAGACCCTATTTGGTTTAGCAGTTAGGCTCCTTAGCCGATACCAAACTCACCCCCTGACTACGTCCTTTAGTCATTCTATATGGGGATCTCTTTCGGGTCTTTTGGGGGTTAGGATCGAAATAGAATAGATCGACCCGTCGTGTACTGACAATAAAAGGGATCAAAAAACCTAGGAACATCCATTAAGAAAGGGTACGCTCTGCTCGCCCTATCTTACTAATAATAAGAAAGAGGCTACTCATTGGTATGCCGGGCCTCTAAAGGTCACACAACCTAAGATGCTTCCCAGGGCGCTACTAACCACTAAGTACTGAGGACTCTACTACAGATGCTTATGGTGCGGGTGAGTATACCAGAGACTGTGCCCTAGTTATCCATCTCACCCAACCATCTGTTACTGGATCAACCGAATCCACTACTGCTCCAGCTACCCCTGCTCTAGCCACTTCCCATCCCTACGCGGGTTATGCCTCTCCTCAAGCTACGGGCGGTGCAAGTGCTACTCAATCGGCTAAACCAAGAGCATCATAGTAACTTCAAGAGCCCGAAGCATCCTTGCTAGTTACAGCTCTCCCTCGTGATCGATATGAAGAGTCTGATGATTGAGATCGTGATCCCATGGATTAGGACTCCGATTTTCCCGGGTAAGATCCAGCTTTTGATGATCGAGATAGATATTCTGAGTTTCGATAGTGAGATGGAGAGCCTGCTGCCCTATTAAGTCAGTTTCGTAAGCGGGATCCATCCTCCATATATAGAGGAGATCGATATCCAGAATCCGAGTTTCGTGATAGGGATGAAGATTCACCCTTTCGAGATCCAGATACGGATGCTAGTGATAGAGAAAGAGAGTGAGATCCTGAGCTTGGTTCTGCGGTTGCTTAGCCAGTCTCAGAAGCATCTCTTCCATTTCCGGAGCCATAGCTCGCATAAGCATATCCACTTCCTGGTCTAGCCCTTGATAGACTATCCCCTCGGCCAGTGTCTATTAGAAGGAGAACTCACGTGCTCTGGTTTTGCAGAATATCTAGGAAAAGACGAGCTTCACGAACTCTCACGAAGCGCTATTGGCGGCAATAGGCAATAAATAGCCGACTGAGCGATGCGATGATTGATGCCATTTTCTCTTCTATTCTCATATCAACTTCTTGAATGATATGGGGCTGCTCAGCCTTCTCTCCTTCGCCTCATAAACTTGGTAAAGCCCCTTCTTTCTCTCCTTTCACTCCGGTAAACTCGTTCTATCACCTCCTTACATCAGAATCCGAGCTTCTCTCATTCACACCCGGTAAGGTAAAGTGCTTTCGCTACTTCCCCTCGTAAACGGGATAGATTCCAATTCGAAGTTCTTTCCTGGAAGTTTCAACCAACCTTCTTGACTATGACACTAGGGTCTCGTCAAGCTTATTCATTCCTGCAATATGATTCTGAAGCTAACGAAAGAAAGCTTGAAAGTGCGTCGAGCAAGCTTTATGAAAGAAAGGTAGGAGCAAGCACTCTGTCAAGATCTCGACCTGGTAGAGGAAAAGCGGGAGCAAGCATGAATTCGGCTAGCAGCCTACCAGCAGCTGCTCATGAAGTACTATGCCAAGAAAGTCAGGCATAGGACATTCCTCCCAGGGGACCTCGTCCTTCGAAAGGTCTTCGAAAAGACCAAAGAATGGGCTGCAGGCAAGCTTGGCCCGAACTGGGAAGGCCCATACCGAGCAAGAGGGGCCGAGGCTGACTACTTAGAAAGCATGGATGGCAAAAAGCGACAAAGGCCCTGGAATGCTATCAACCTAAAGAAAGACTCTCAATAGCCCTAACTAATTAATAAGGGGGGGCAGTAAGCTATGTCATTTCGTTATCTTATTTGATTCCTTCTTATCAATCAATTATCAGTTCTCTATTCATTCTAAGCACTTTTAAGAGCTCGTCATTCATTTCATTGATGGGCCCGTCTCGGGCAAGAGATTGATCCCTGCGTCCTTGCACGGCTCGTCGCTACTGTCGGTGGACTGTAGTCTAGTCTATAAGCAACTGGATGGAACTTGCCCCAGAGGGGGAGAGAGCTATCGTAAGCAACTGCTGCTGAGGCATAACGCTACAGAAAGAGATATGTTACTTTCCTTTCTTCCCGGGTCCTTGCTTAAGCGATCGACATTGATTGAAGTCAGTACGGTCTTTTATTGCTTTCAACAAAGGCAAGAATAGGTTAGTCTTCAGTCTACCGCATATCGCTATAGCCTTACAACATAGTAATAGCATTGAAATCGCAATAGCCTTTTCATAGATGAAACTCCCTAGTAGTTGCATAGCTTGCAGTTCTTCTATCGACTGGAACCGATCCCTGGTGTGCGCCTACCTAAAGTGGTGTATGCGATGAACCGAACGTATGCTTCTCTCGGACAAGAACCAGAAGTACATCTTTCCTTGAGGCTTCATGGCAGTAATGGGACCTATGACCAATTGGGATGGAGAGCGGCTATGATGAACTAGAGAAGGGGAGGACCCGAACCTAGCGATCTCTGCTCGTACGTAGACCAAAGTGGTGATCCCTAAACACCAATGAGCATTCCATTCGACTTCTTTCACTCACTCACTTTAGTTTTGGAGAGAGCATTGTGGAGCAGCAAAAGGCATAAGGGGAGTCGGAATGGAATAAAGTAGTCTCTCCCGCCTTTCTCCGATTTGATAAAGGGTATGGGGCACGAACGGTATAAAAAGAAGGCAGGCTTAGTTCGACGTGGTCAACAGTCCTATCGGATCGCTTCTGCTTTTGTTGAACTCATGGGCAGCTGTGAAAAAGAAAGAGGAGACCGGGCGAAGTCCTTGTCACTGTGTAAAACAGGTACTTTCCTATAGTTGATCAAGGCTGCTTTCCTTTGCTAGTGAATCAGATCTTTGGCTTGACCGTGTTACTATTCGGAGAATGGACTCTGTTAGGGGTGATCTCTCTCTATCTTAAGTCAGTCATTTCTACCGGCTTCGGGTAACTTCCTTTAGGAAGGAAAGCAAGTCCCATCGATTGAGCTGTTGATGGAATGAATGGAATAAGGGCAGCTTTCAAACCTGAACCAGGTCCAGGTCTTGGAATCGGGCTAGGAGCTGCTATTTCATTTTTTGATGGCGGTGTGATAATGCCAGTCGAAAGGGAAAGGCGATGACTATCAGTTCTGACTCTTTTTCCAAAGGTAGCTACTGACTCGAAGTCTTCTGTAAAGGGAGTTCCGTGACTTCCGGATTCCATTCTTTTCTTTTGGGGCGGGCTCAAGGCCTTTAAAGAGTCCGGAGTAGCTAAATTCGAAGTAGTGAAAATCGAATGAAAAGTCTTACGCAAAGTAGCATTTAGATGGCTCTGTAGCCGTAGCCGGAGAAAGTCCTAATCAAAGCAGGCGAAGGCGCTGTTCTTGCTTTGGTTGACTCAGCTGTGATTTGATTGCTAACGTCTTTAAAGGGAGTGTCCCCTATTGAATGGGGAAGAGGAGGTAGCTGTTCGTGCTATAGTTTCATCAGCTGCTATTGGAATGCTTTCCTTTCTGACTGTATTGCCTTATCCTTATTATAGTAGATTGATTCGGCATTACCAGCCTTAGGAATCGATCTAGATGCAGCATTACCGGTCGAATAAGAAGTAATTCCTCTTTGCGTAGATGAAGAAAGGTTGGGCTACTTCCTCACAGATTGAATACTTGAATACCAAGAAATCTCCGACTTAAGCATACTATTTGACTTCCTCAATCAATGCCCGAGAGCATTCCATACATCTTCCTTTCTCTACCCCAGCCTCGGTCGGTCATGGGGCTTCCCTCTGCCAAGAATTGCTCTGGATATTCAGCGCCACGAGCTACTGTCAGTACACAGATTCTTATTAGTTCAAATAGAACTAGACAGATTCACTCCCGGGGAGGAAAGTCGGTCTTTTAGGCCTACCCCACATTTGTCTTCTACGAGGGACGAGGGAAAGGCGGATTAGGATTCTCGGGCCCAAGCGGAGGTGCTTTCTTCGTGAGGAAAACGAAACCTTTCTGAGGTGTGCATGGCTCAAGGCGCGCATGGGTTGACCCTGCAATAGCTCCCTACCTATACCGCTGCCGGTGCTTTATCAGATGCTGAGCCCACTAGTTCGATGCATCAAACCGCTACCTCTCCCACCCCTTCCTCCGATGCCGGCTATCGATCTGGAGAAGATGCAGGAAATACAATTTTGAGTGCTGTCAGCTCATATAGATTTCCATCTGCACATGTACCTGGACTTTCTTCCATAAATGGCTCCGCGGATCTCCATCTGTACCTAGATTCGCCACTGGCTTCTCACTCGTGGCAAGGCTTTTGATCGTAAGTAGAAGCAGGGCCGGACGAGGCTAACTTCCCTCCCAATCTCAAGGGAAGGGGCAGCCTCATATCCATTGAACTACACTCCTTCTCTCCATCTGTTGTTCTCTGGCGTTATCTGTTCATGGGAATCAGCCAGAGGGGATTTCTCGATCAATGATGAGGCTTTGGCACAGTTGTCACACAGAACACGAACACACAAGCACAAAAAAGAAGAGTTTTTAGCACACGTAACTTGATTAGGAGAACCCTAATTCCCAGGTTAACGGAGCTTAACTGCCATTCTTTAGTCTTATCACACTAAACTGCTATTCCTATAAGAACGAGACGGAGCACGAGAACTCGAATTACACTGCTGCGCGCCTTGCACTCTCTGTAAGGGATGAATTGTGACAGGGCGACCGCTGACCGGGAGGAATTCTTAAACCTGGCAAGCTAACTAATTAGAAGATTCATTCTATGGAACTAAACTCAAGAGAAGGTACGATCACAGGGATTGTGGTTGTTCACGCTACCAGATGAGAAGAAGGAATTCTACCGAACTTTTCACTCAGGCACGGGCGTCAAGGTCTTTGCTTGGCGTCTTGCCCACTTTCTTTTCTTTTTCGTGTGGAGCGCCTTTCCATGCCACCAATGGCAAATAGTCTAGTCCCCAAGTTGGAAGATTCGTCTACAAGTTCAAACCAAAGGTTCAGTTCAAAGCTAGGACTCATCCCAAAGGCAAGGTCAAGGTTCAGTCCAACGCGATGGGGTTCTTGTTCCGTGTCAGAAAGCTTCTTATTCACTCACCCGAATGCGAGATCATTTGCCAGAGCAGATGGACGAACCAACGAACTCTACTTTCAAAGGAGTTCCCATCCCTACGCGGGTTATGCACCTCCTGCGTTCCCAACAACGCTAGGAAGTATACCCGAAACCTCATCTTTGCAAGAATAAGCTGCTAGAATCGGTTGCTATTAAAGAGAAGGGGTTGCAGCAATTATCCCACATTCAACTTCATGCCGAGCGGCAAGAGGGGTAGCTGGATCAGAGCGGGAGTTCGCCTAGCTAGTGTAAGCTGCAACTGCTTTAGCGGGAGCTGCTGCGAAGAGAAGGGCTTGTTTGCAGGACAAATGCCACAGACGGTAGCAAAGCAAGAAAAGAAGGAAGAACTCGTCAGGCAAGAAGGGACTTTTCACTCTTTTGAGGCGATGTAATAGAAGATGCAGACTTCGGGCATTAAAATGAGTGAAGTTCCTGTTCTGGAATGTCAAGCCATTTCGAGTAGATGTCGGCATTTTCTAAAGAAAGCAGTTACAGTAGCAGTAGGAGTAGCCCCCGGAGCGCTAACTCGAAATTGAATAAGAGAAGAAAGATGAAATGGAATAAATAAGATCGGACGATTCTTTACCTTCCGCTTAGATTCGCATGAGGACGATTTCCGCCTCTAGTAAGAAGGAGATCGGACATGATCAATAGTAGATAGAATAAGTAGACAGGAAAGAGGGAAGCGACGGAAGAGGGAAGGAAGTCAGTTGAATTTGGTAAATCGTATAATAAGAGAAAGGCTGCACATAAAAAGAAAAGGGGAGCACGGTTCCACTTTTTTGTAAAGAAAGAGGGCTAGCCTAACATGCGGAAATCCGCTTGTTTTAGGTCATAAAGGGAATAGTACTTTTAGTCATAGCTGTAAGGGCGAGTCATAGCTGTAGTAGCTGTATTAGGAGGAGGAGTAGGTGTTGACGTTGGCGAGCTGCCGTTCCTTCTTGCGGTAAGTAAAGAATTCATGCCGTCCCTCCCTCTGCTTGGTTAGTCTATCTTTCGTGCTGTCGCTCTGTTCTCAGTCTATCTGTCTATTCTTCTTGCCTGAGGAACGATTCTATCCTCAACCCAGATAATAGAAGAGACAAGCTTGGCCTATCTCTTCTATTATGGCCGGCTTGGAGATAGCGGTAGCGAAGGTACTCTCCCTCATCTATAAAGGAGAGGCTTTGTTGAGAGAATAGGGGCGATAGCGGTCACAACTGGATGACTGACAGGCAGGAGTTCCCTATTGATATAAAAGGGGATGGGTGAAATAAAGGTGCCGGTAAGAAGGAGAGGTAAGAGCGCTTTCTCTTCGGTTATAGGAAGACAATTCGGTTATGGAGCTCTTATTCGCTTAATCTCTTCCTTTCTCTCTACTTGTATCAGAGACAGAGAAGGCAAGGAGTATGGGAGCAAGGTCAAAGCAACCCCAAAAGGCTCGTCCCTCTCTCCAGTACTAATGAACGTCTATCCGCACGGTGTCGATGAAGCCGGGTCTCTTTTGCTGCAAACGACCAATCAAACACCCATCATCTCTAATATGATGAAAAGGGGACTCCTATCGGTAGCCGACTTAAGATCATAAGAGAATAGGGTCTCTTTCCCAACTTACCTATCAAGAGGGACAGTCAGATCGAAGAAAGAAGGTTTCAGTTAGCAACCCTCCAATAAAAAGGACTGCACTTTCGCAAGTCAAGTCGAAATAGCATAAGTGATGAATGAACGTTCATTCAAGCTCGTGACACAATCAGTGCGAAAGGGCTCTCTTTGAAGCAAGATTCTTTTAGTCCCGCTAGTCAAAACAGCTAGCTAAGGGCAGAAGATCCGTGTTTTCATGAACCTTGAGTCAGAGAAGTACAGGTGCAGTAACTAGGCTTCGGTCAGCAGTGAAGCAAGGATCCCTTCGTGACCTGTGAGTGCTGTGAAGGACTCTCGCCTCAACCGCCCGTTTGACTTATGGCATCATCTGGTAGCTTTTCAACCTAAGCGATTTCATAACCAGAAAGAAAGACCTCTCTTTCGGGATCAGTCCCGTCCCTAGATGTAGTAGTCAATCAGCGGGGCATTCAAAGAAGCTTTCTTCAGCGGCCAAATACTGGGAGTAGACCTCCCCCTCCCTACGTTGTATACCAAGGTTAGTGGGATCCCCATCCAAGGCCCTCTGAATATGATCTAAATCTGATCGGGAGGCCTGGGTACGCCCAGAGATGTCACTAAAGTGTTCCTGGTTTAAGCTTTTAAGTTCAGCTAGAGTTGAAAGGACTTCAAGGACGTCTCGCCTATATTAGAAGATTCATTTCCAATCTCTCCGAAAGATGTCGACCCTTCTCTAAGTTCATGAAAAAAAGGGAACACTCGTTACGAAGAAAAGGGAAGGCGTCCTACACTAGGTCACCCTTGTCCCTACACTAGCTTCTCCCTCTCTTATGAAGCACAAGGTCTGACAAGCACCCTCCTCTGCTCTTGCCGAACCGCTCGATCTATAATCCCCTGCAACAAAGGCCCGGCTTTGAATGGTTCATTACGCCCAACAAACCGTGCTGGAAAGTCTTTTGAGTCTAGTAATGGTAATAGGGCGAGCCCTTTGATGCCGATTCAGGCACTGACTAAGATGATAACATCCAGCATAAGGGGCAATGGCCCATCACCAGAGGCGGAGCAGTTGACATCGTTCGATTTATCGCTCTATTCATTCACAAAGAAAACTTGGTGGATAGGCATTTCGGAGCTAATGTGGATTCTTTCTCTCAGTAGGACTCGTAATCACTTAGCAAGGCTTCTTTGAATGACCAAATTATCTGTATAGTGCTTAGCTGACTTTCCCGTGTAGGCTGGATGCCGGTATCTCGACATCTTTATAGTGCCAAGCCCTCTGTTAGAGCACATAAGGGCGCTTACAACCACTTCATCAGTTCGGGTAAACCTGCACTAATAGGCTTTGACCCTTTCATACAGAACTTCAAATGTCAATGGGCCAAGCTGTCTCATACACGTATTCAGGTATCCGGGAATGTAATACAAGTGATTCTGCTAAGGCTCAATAGGGCCGCTCCCATAGGAAAGCCATTCTACTGGGGAACCCACCTCTCTCATCGATATGGAAACAGCTGACAGCTCCCGGTTAGATTTTCCTAGAGATGTTTTATTTGATTTATAGTCTGTCTCGTTCCTGGTCTTCGATCACTTGGCTTGCACAACCACAACCCCCCCTATTAGACAAACCTCCAGTCATCCTATCCACTCTACATAAGAGCCGGCCCTTCTTGACTAATTTACTGGAGTTAATGAAGTCCTTCTGAACTCACATCATGTTTTTCAGATCATCAGGACCCGGGTTGGTTATTGTTCTATGTTAACTGGGGATGGGGCACCACTATGTGCTTCTATGCTGCCCTTATCACCTCTGCCCATTCCTGTTCTATGAATATTCGACGATTCTATCTTTCCAGTAGGGCTGGTTGAAAGCTCTGAAACCTCGTCAAACTCATTTCGAAGGAACCTGGTACCCTCAGTCGTTAGAAAAGAAAAGCCCTTTCTTCACTCAAAACTTTTTTTCTAAGATGAATTTCTCAATAGTAAGGGGGATGCTTCATCTAGGAGGGTCAGACGGCCCTAACCTTCCAAACCGTTCTTGGTCATTCATTTGAATAAGGGAAGCAATCCGTCACTCAAGTTCTAGTAAGCCACCTACTCAGACTCAATTGCTACCTACTATGTTATTGTGCCCGGGGGTATAAATTAGATAGACTATCTCTCTCCTCGCCTCTGAAGGAAGATCCGAACTGAACCCTCATTCTGATGGGATGAGTGCGGTGAGCGAAAGGATTGCTTGTTTGTCGCCCCTGCTGCCTAGAGAAGGGGATTGCTCGATTGATAAAGGGAGTGATGGATCGTATCGTATCGACTCCTGGTCATTGGGAGAGAAAGAATGATTGCGAGCATCCGACCCAGCCGCCTCGGACATTTTCTTTTCGACCCCTCCCCCCTGCTACCAATATCGATTGAGACCGCGGTTACTCTACGCGAGGCATTGGGAGCATTATCAGTCAGTGCTGCGCTTGGAGTGGAAGAAAACCAGAGGTCAGTCATTTTATAATCTTTGGGTCAATTGCTTATGTCAGAAAACAGAAATAGTTTGATGTTCGAGGGAATTGTGAAATCGTCAAATCGCCGTAACAAGTTCTGAACTCTTGCATGAGTTGGAAATAAGTTAAGTGAGGTTTCTTGACAGCAAAGCAAAGCTGCCAGTCACTGGATTCACTATCAATATCAACTGATGAGCATCCCCACAAACCTCAATAACTCCGAGACCCATGT